TCAAATGGAATAAAGCGGCTCGATAAGAACCTATACCTAGAGCTAACATAATATAACCCAATTGAGACATTGTCGAGTAAGCTAAACTTCTTTTAATGTCTCTTTGAGCAAGAGCCAAAGTAGCTCCTAATAGTACTGTTATTACGCCTATTGAAGAAATGATATTCATTATGGAAGGTATAACTATGAAAAGAGGAAGAAGCCGAGCTACAAGAAAAATTCCCGCTGCTACCATAGTAGCAGCATGTATAAGAGCAGAAATGGGAGTGGGTCCTTCCATAGCATCAGGTAACCATATGTGAAGGGGGAATTGTGCGGATTTAGCAACTGCACCAACGAATAAAAAAGAAGCACACAGAGTAGCAAATAAGGAATTTACTCCATTATGATGAACCAAGTTATTAACTATTTCGAACAAATCCCGAAATTCTAAACTACCAGTTATCCAATAAAGTCCTAAAATTCCTAATAATAAACCAAAATCCCCTATACGATTGGTTACAAAAGCTTTTTGGCAAGCACTTGCCGCACTCGGTCGTGTGAACCAAAAACCTATTAATAAATAGGAACACATTCCTACAAGTTCCCAAAAAATATAAATTTGTATCAAATTGGAACTAGTAACTAATCCTAACATAGAACTATTGAAAAAACTCATATAGGCAAAAAATCTCAAATATCCTTGATCGTGAGACATATAATTGTCACTATAAATAAGAACCATAATTCCAACAGTAGTAATTAATATTGACATAATAGAAGTAAGTGGATCGATCAAGTGTCCGAACTCTAAAGAAAAATCATTATTGACGGTCCAAGACCATAGATATTGATAGATCAAATTTCCATTTATTTGCTGAATAGATAGATTGGCCGAAAATGCCATAGCTATACTTAGCATCAAAACACTCGGAAAAGCCCACATACGACGAATATTTTTTGTTGCTGTCGGAATAAGCAGAAGTCCAAATCCTATTAACATAGTAACTGGAAATGGAAGAAAGGGTATTATCCATGCATATTTATATGTATGTTCCATAAAAAAAACAAATTTTCATTTTTTTTCTTATAATTTAATTGTTTCCGATTCATCAATTCTTATCGCTTTCGAAAGGAACAATAAAAAAATCAACTATTTTTATTTTTCATTATTCTTACTTTTCTCAGATATTGGAAATATTAAAAAGTTCCAATTCAAATGATATGACCAAATAGCTAGATAAGAGTAATTACTTAGTTATTAACTTTAACTAAAGAATTAACTTAAAGAAAGATAGTTAATAAAATAAAAAAAAAATGGGAAATATGAGATTTTGAATCATTCTACGACTATACTACCATCCTATTCTGGCAATATGTAATCATACCAAAACAGTAGAATATAAATCATAGCATGCCTCAATAAATAGACTAAAAAAAAAAGACCTAGTTATTCTAGTGATTTTATTTGTAGTAATTACCTAACTCATTGCGGAACTAATTGATTGGATTCCAATCCAATAAGAAAGTATCAGAAATATTCTAATACTCTTTATTTCGTATAGAACTGAAAAATAAAAACAAAATAACTAAAAATTGAGGTTCTCCTTCTTAGGTAATAGAATGTCTTGTTTAACATATTAACCACTAATTGTAGTTTAAGTTTGAATTTAAATTATAGACACGGCAATATGAGCTTATTCAATTCCAAACTAATAGTCATAAAAATTCCTTTTCGAATTTCCCCCCCCTTTCTTCTATTTTTTTGCCTAGTGTGTTAATATGTGACATTGTTATATATGTGACATGCATGTCATACATATATTTATATATAAATATATAAATAATATATTTGTATTGTATGTTCTGAAAAAACTATTATCGACGAAATTAAGTTAAGTATAGAAAATGACTAAAAAGAACGATCTATTTTGAGCAATACATGTCTTTCACATACAACAATAAAAATGAGTAACTCTTTTTTTTTGAATGGCAGTTCCAAAAAAACGTACTTCTATATCAAAAAAACGTATTCGTAGAAATATTTGGAAGAAAAAAGGATATTTAGCTGCAATAAAAGCTTTTTCTTTAGCAAAGTCAGTTTCTACAGGAGATTCAAAAAGTTTTTTTGTGCGACAAACAAATAAGAAAATCTTGGAATAATCAGAATTTCCATGGCTAGAAGAATTTCCCATTTTGGAATATGAATAATTCCCTTTAACTAAATGTATTGATGTATTGAACTCAATACAATATTAGTTAGAACTAGCTGCTATGATATGTAGAATAAGAATTTCTCTATCTGTCGGTTCTAAGTATCATTATTTTTTTTTTCATTCTAGTTTTTATTAGAATCTATTTATTAATTCGTGAGATGTTTTTTTCCTATTCATTTTCTTTTCACAATGGAAAAATCTTTGTTCATTCTATTTTTCCGTTGTGAAAAGAAAATTGTGATGGATGCGGAAACTCTTTTGTTTTATTATATGCTTAACTCAAGACCAAGTTGGTTTCATAAATAAAATATTATCATAATTTTATTTAGAAATTATGTACACAACAAACAACAAAAAGTATTATATTCATTTTATATTATATATTTTAATTAATTAATTAATACTTAATGATACTAAGAAAAGTATCCAAATTGTTAGAAAAATTACTTAAATTTAGTAATTGAATTGTGATACATATGAAATCCTATTTATTTATTTATTTTTTTTTTTCGTTTAGAAAAAAAATCTCTTTGACAATTCGTGGATTCAATTCAAAATAAATAAAAAATATAAAAAGAGGACAATTCACAATTCTTAGTTTCTGTTTCGACTGAAAACCAAATTTGTATTTCAAGTTACAAGTGTTCCGGGAGAACTTAATATACAGATAGTACGTAAAAGGGGATTCTTAAAACTGAACCTACGATGATACTAACCTAAGTAAAAATTATTGAAAATTCAAAGATGAATTTAAAAGAGCTCTTATTTATCAGTTCTAATATTTCCTAAACTATATTGAATCCTTGAATCTAGATCTAGACGATTCAACATGAATTGACTATTATTATTTCAAGTAAGCCGCTATGGTGAAATCGGTAGACACGCTGCTCTTAGGAAGCAGTGCTAGAGCATCTCGGTTCGAGTCCGAGTGGCGGCATACTGTAAAAAAGATACAATGGATCCTATAATGTATTTAATTCCCGATTTCCATTCTGTAATGGGACCTTTTTTATGTATGATATTTGTGACTTTAGAACATATATTAACTCATCTCTCTTTTTCGATCATTTCAATTGTGATTACGATTCATTTGATGACCCTATTAGTACACGAAATCATAGGGTTGCGTGATTCGTCGGAAAAAGGAATGATAGTTACTTTTTTTTCTATAACAGGATTATTAGTTACTCGTTGGATTTCTTCGAGACATTTTCCATTAAGTAATTTATACGAGTCTTTAATCTTCCTTTCGTGGAGTTTTTCCATTATTCATCTAATTTCCAAGATATGGAATCATAAAAATGATTTAAGCGCAATAACCGCCCCAAGTGCCATTTTTACCCAAGGTTTCGCCACATCGGGTCTTTCAAGTGAAATGCATCAATCGTCAAGATTAGTACCTGCTCTACAATCTCAGTGGTTAATGATGCACGTAAGTATGATGTTATTGAGCTATGCAGCTCTTTTATGTGGGTCGTTATTATCAGTCGCTTTTCTAGTCATTACATTTCGTAAAAACATCGATATTTTTTGTCAAAGAAAAATGTTCTTAATTAAGATTAAGTCATTTTTCTTTGACAAAATCGAATACTTGAACAAAAAAAAAAATGTTTTTAAACACACTTCTTTTGTTCCATTTCAAAATTATTACAAATATCAATTAACTCAGCGTTTGGATTATTGGAGTTATCGTGTCATTAGTTTAGGGTTTACCTTTTTAACCATAGGTATTCTTTCTGGAGCAGTATGGGCTAACGAGGCATGGGGATCTTATTGGAATTGGGACCCCAAAGAAACTTGGGCATTTATTACTTGGACCATATTCGCGATTTATTCACATACTAGAACAAATCAAAGTTTGCAAGGTACGAATTCGTCACTTGTAGCGTCTATAGGATTTCTTATAATTTGGATATGCTATTTTGGGATCAATCTATTAGGAATAGGTCTACATAGTTATGGTTCATTCACATTAACATCTAATTGAATAAATTCCATGAGGAATACATAAGACCGTCGTACCATACGTAACGGAAAGTTTGTGCAGGTTTTTGAGAACCATTTGAATGATTCCTTGATTCAAATGGTTCTCAAAAACTCGGAATATATCTTATTATAATTCTAATTCACTTTATTTTTTGTGTTGTACAGCTCAAAAATCTTCAAATTCCAAATTCTAAGACTTTGTTTTCTATCTGATTAATGAAAACTATCTATGAAAATAATTAGATAGGATAGCTTGTACCTTGTCAACTGATAGCGAAAGAACAAAATCAGGATAAATACCAATCCCTATTACGGGTAAAAAGATACAGATTGAAACAAATAGTTCTCGTGGTCCAGAATCCACAAAATTGGAGTTTGGAACATTGAATAGTTTGTATCCATAAAACATCTGACGTAACATAGATAATAAATAAATAGGAGTTAATATCATTCCAATTGCCATTACAAAGGTAATTAGTATTTTGGGCATTAAAAGATATTTTGGACTGGTAATTATTCCCAAAAATACTACTAATTCTGCAACAAAACCACTCATTCCTGGCAATGCAAGAGAAGCCATCGAGAAACTACTAAACATGGTAAATATTTTTGGCATTGGGATCGATATCCCCCCCATTTCGTCGAGATAAACAAGACGTATTCTATCACAACTCGTTCCTACCAAGAAAAAAAGTGCAGCACCAATAAATCCGTGAGAGAGTATTTGTAAAACGGCTCCGTTGAGTCCCATGTCGGTTATAGAACCAATTCCTATAATTATGAAACCCATGTGAGATACAGAAGAATAGGCTATTCTCTTTTTTAAATTGCGTTGACCAAGAGAGGTTGAAGCTGCATAGATTATTTGTATTGTCCCTATTATCACCAACCAGGGAGAAAATATAGAGTGGGCGTGCGGTAATAATTCCATATTGATCCGAATCAATCCATATGCCCCCATTTTTAATAAGATTCCAGCTAGAAGCATACATGTACTGTAATGTGCTTCCCCATGGGTATCTGGTAGCCATGTATGTAGGGGTATAATCGGCGATTTGACAGCATAAGCAATAAGGAAGCCCAAATAGAATATTATTTCTAATGTCACAGGATATGACTGATTAGCTAATCTTTCAAAATCCAATATCGGTTCATTGGAACCATATAAACCCATACCTAGAACTCCTATTAAGAGAAAAATGGAACCCCCCGCAGTGTACAAAATAAACTTTGTGGCTGAGTACAAACGTTTCTTTCCTCCCCACATGGATAAAAGTAAGTAAACAGGAATTAATTCTAACTCCCACATGAGAAAAAAAAGTAAAAGGTCTCGAGAAGAAAATAATCCTATTTGGCCACTGTACATTGCTAACATCAGGAAATAGAACAATCGCGAATTTCGAGTAACAGGCCAAGCTGCTAAAGTGGCTAAAGTAGTGATAAATCCTGTCAGTAAAATAGGTCCTATGGAAAGTCCATCGATTCCCAGTCTCCAGTGAAAATCAAAAACATTTATCCATTTTAAATCCTCCTCCAATTGAATTAATGGATCATCCAATTGGAAATGATAACAGAACACATAGGTTGTTAGAAGGAGTTCTAATAAGCATATACATATAGTATACCACCTAATTACCTTATTCCCCCTATGAGGAAGAAAGAAAATGGAAGAACCCGCGAATATCGGCAAAACTACAAGTAGTGTTAACCAAGGGAAATAACTCGTGATAAAGACAAGATGCATTTTGACCAAAAAACCCGTGCTCGGAATAATATATTTTCTCGAGTACGGGTTTTTGTCGGTAAAAAGGAATCAAATGATTCAAGTGGAGTTTTTTATAACGTATCAATAAGATAGACCCATGCTGCGAGTTGTTTCATGCCATAAATAAACACGGACACTCAAAAAATCTGTTGGACAAGCGGATTCACATCTCTTACAACCTACACAGTCCTCGGTTCTTGGCGCGGAAGCAATTTGCTTAGCTTTACATCCGTCCCAAGGTATCATTTCCAATACATCTGTGGGGCAGGCTCGTACACATTGAGTACACCCTATACATGTATCATAAATTTTTACTGAATGTGACATTGGGTCTATAAATTCCAGTTTTGAACATAAAAAATTTTCGATCTGGTAAAGTAAAATCAGGAGGAAATGAATTATATATTTATATTGTATTGTAGACACCAGACGAATCAATGGTTTATCAAAAAATCTAATGTTAAAAATCAATATATTTCTAAATCTGTTCATGAGAAAGGACCAAGATACTTTGATTTCCGTTTCAACAACCATGATTATACAAGTCACACATATGACTTCACATTGACATTGGCCAACAGATCATCAATATTTCAATAGTAATATAAAAATATATTACTATACATATTACTATAAAAAAAAGAATAAAAAATGAAATAATTTATATCTATATTTTATTTATATTATTTTATTATATTATTTATGTCTTTATTTATATTTATATGATAGTTATGACTAATTATTCAACAAATTTGATTGATTGATACGAGTTGATTTTCTGTTACGATAAATCGACGAAACAATAGCTAGCCCAATAGCTGCTTCCGCAGCCGCAATGGCTATAACAAAGATTGAGAAAATGTCTCCTTTTAATTGGCGACTATCAAATATATTCGAAAATGTTACGAGATTTATATTAACCGAATTTAGTATAAGCTCAAGACACATAAGTGCTCTAACCATGTTTCGACTTGTGATCAATCCATAAATACCGATAGAAAATAAGTAGACGCTCAAAAAAAGTATATGTTCAAACATCATTGGCTAACTCCTCATGAATCTCGATTCATTTCAATATGAACAACAATTCAACCGATTTGATTGACCAGAATCGAGTAATTACAGAAAAAAGAGGGTATCAGCAGTAGATTAAATGAAAAACTTTCCCTTTTTCATTGGATTTTGAATTTATAATAATTGTATTAATTCTAAGTATTTCTTATTGACGAGCCATAGTAATTGCACCTATCAAAGAAACTAAAAGAATTATAGAAATGAGTTCAAACGGAAGATAAAAATCTGTTGATAAATGAATTCCAATTTGTTGAACGTTACTAATAAGGTCCTGTTCTATAATCTGATTTGATCTTGTAGTCCAAATAATTCCATACCATGACGTATCTAAGATAGTAGTAATTAGTGAAAAAAGAATACTTATACAAACCAGTGAAGTGACTCCATCTCCAACAGTCCAAAAATAGGAATCGTTCGAATATTCTGAACCATTCATGAACATAACAGCAAATATGATTAAGACATTTATGGCTCCTACATAAATAAGGAGCTGTGCGGCAGCTACAAAATAGGAGTTTGATAGAATATAGAATAAGGATATACAAACAAGAACCAATCCCAACGAAAAGGCAGAATAAATTGGATTGGTAAATAATACTACTCCCAGACCTCCTAATATAAGAACTGATCCCAGAAATACTACAAGTATATCGTGTATTGGTCCAGGTAAATCCATTATGTATAACAGATAAATAAGTCGAAATATTTCATGACCTTACTAAATAGTCCAGGAAAGAAAAGGGTGTTACCTTTATTTTTTTTTATTGTATATGATGGGTTCCCAATTGAATTCAATCTTAATATGGATTAATGTAGATATAGATAAAGTTATTGGCCAATCCTACTTTCCTTTTTATCTATTTTCTATTTTAAAATCATCACTAAACCATATTCTCAGTTTAAAACAAAGAGTGATTCTCAACAATCAATAGTTATTATTTGTAATTTCTGACCAACCCCCCAAAAGGGGCTTGGATCCTTTATATCAAAAGGAAATCTTAGTAATCAGTAACCGTTCTTGAATCAAGGGGGTTATCCTTGTCTATTTTGATTTGAGTCGAATTTATAACTGTTTGAATTGTGTAATCTCCAATTACTGGCATTGGTAACCGACCCAAAGCAATTTGATTATAATTTAATTCGTGACGATCATAAGTAGAAAGTTCATATTCTTCAGTCATTGATAAACAGTTTGTTGGACAATACTCGACACAGTTACCACAAAATATACAGACCCCAAAATCAATACTATAATTAAGCAATTGTTTCTTTTTAATATTTTTTTCAAATTTCCAATCAACAACGGGTAGATCTATGGGACATACACGAACACATACTTCACAAGCAATACATTTATCAAATTCAAAGTGGATTCGACCACGGAAACGCTCCGATGTGATCGATTTTTCATAAGGATATTGAATAGTTACAGGTAAACGATTTGTATGGGATAAGGTAATTATGAAACTTTGACCAATGTACCTTGCTGCTCGTATTGTTTGTTGACCATAATTTATGAACCCGGTCACCATAGGGAACATATTGTGGATCTCCGTGAATAAATTGATGTTTCTTTCTCTTGTTTGAGATCGATTATGAATCTAGAATATCGTTATCTTATTCTATTATTTATAGTATTTATAGTGAAACAAGTTGGGAAGAAGTTGTCAATAATAGATTACCCAGGGAAATAGGTAAAAGAAATTTCCATCCAAGATTTAATAACTGGTCCATTCTCATTCTAGGTAAAGTCCATCTTGCTGCGATAGGAATGAACAGAAACAAATAAGCTTTAGCTAATGTAATAAATATCCCAATTGTCGTTCCAAAGACTCCATCCATTTGATTTATTCCGAAAAGTTCAGGAATAGATATATACGGAATAGAGAAATTCCACCCACCTAAGTAAAGAACTGTTATAAATAATGAAGAAACTAATAAATTTAGGTAAGAAGCAAGGTAAAATAAAGCGTATTTGATACCTGAATATTCCGTTTGATAACCTGCTACTAATTCTTCCTCTGCTTCTGGTAAATCGAAGGGTAATCTTTCACATTCTGCTAGAGAAGAAATTTGAAAAACAACAAACCCGATAGGCTGACGCCACAGATTCCACCCCCAAAATCCATATTTTGACTGCGCCTCAACTATATCAACTGTACTTAAACTGTTAGATAATCATAGTCGATAATAACATCACTGCTCGCATCGCTATTTCAAAACCGTACATGAGACTTCGGCTTCATACGGCTCCTCTATGGCCACAAATAAATGTAAGAACTTGCTCGATATTATCTCCGTCCTTATTTAGATGGTAAATATACATCGGGAAGCCAAAAATTAGACCAATGAAATTCCGTCTGCTCAAATAGAAAAGGTGCTTCCGAATTGATCTTATCCATTACAATTTTAATTTCTCTTTGTTTGGTAATAACTTAATCTTTTAATAAAATACTCGTTATATCAATAAATATGTTCTATCAATAACTATAAAGAAAGAATGGGGTATTAATTCAAAATTCATGATAAGAATTCTATATGTTATGTATAGATATGGATGAGGAAAATAATAAATAAAGATCCTTTGTATTATTATTTATTCATTTTTCTCATTCTATTTTTGAATTCTATTTCTTTTGTTCCTGTTCTTCTTTCTCAGAGGGAGGGTACTCTGAAAAAAAAATAAAGGATTAATTCGTTTTTGATAGTCATTTCTTTAATCAGTGAATAGGAGCATACTCTAGATCGGAATCGTGGGGAAGTACTGCTTGGTCATTTCTACCAACTTAAAGTCCCCATTATGATTCGTTTTATCAAAAATTTTATATAACAATACCGTTTTTTGATACCTTATATTATCTCTATTACTAATCCTTTGTGTACCTTGGTGTTCCTAACTGTTCACTGATTTTTGATTGATCCCCCGTATGGTAATACATATAAAAAAGTAGTAGAACCCCCATACGTTGATCTTTTGTACCCGCTTCAAGATATGAGAATTAGTCAAAGAATCTTAATCTTGGGGTAAACAGTTTATATACTGCTTATGTTTATATTCTTGTACATAGGGAATGAGATTTTCTCTTCTTACTGCAAATTTCTAAGCAGTTTGATTTTACTCATATAACTATCTAGTTTAACTCATCAACCCCAATGATGAATAAAAAATGAAAATATCCATTCAATATATTCAACCTCTTTACTTTATTTCTAGAGAGAAGGGAAAATAATCATGTTCCAACGAATCACACGTAGAGATATTGATAATACACATAGAGTTAATGGTATTTCATAACTAATAGATTGAGCAGCAGCCCGTAGACCACCTAAAAAGGAATATTTATTGTTCGATCCATATCCTGACATAAGAAGTCCAATAGGAGCAATACTTGAAATGGAGATCCATAAAAAAACACCTATACTGAGATCGGCTAAAATAAGGCGATATCCAAAAGGAATTACTAAATAACTTAGTAGAACTGATATGACCGCTATAGACGGTCCCACGCTAAACAAACGAATATCTCCTCTAGATGGAAGTAGGTCCTCTTTAAAAAGTAATTTGGTCCCATCTGCTAGAGCTTGAAGAATCCCCAACGGACCGGCATATTCAGGCCCAATACGTTGTTGTATTGCTGCGGATATTTCTCTTTCTAACCACACAATTACTAGGACCCCTATTGTGATTCCTAATAGAAGGGTGAAAATGGGAACAAAGATCCATATGAGTCCATAAACTTCTTTTAAGGATTCCAATCTAGAAAAAGAATTGATAGCTTGTACTTCTACTTCTGTCGTATCAATTATCATTTCAACGATCAACTTCTCCCATAATGATATCTATACTACCTAGTATCGTCATGATATCGGCCAATTTCATTCTTTTAACTAATTGAGGGAGAATTTGCAAATTGATAAAACCAGGTGGCCGAATTTTCCATCTCCAGGGGAAAACACTACTATCTCCTATCAAATAAATTCCTAATTCTCCTTTTGGGGCTTCTACTCTTACATAAAGTTCTTGTTTCGACAATTCAAAATTGGGTGAAAGTTTTTTAGTAATAAATCTATATTCAAAATTAGTCCATTCGGAATTTTTTGCTCTATCAAAGCGCCGGACTTCTAAATTTTCATAGGGTCCCCCAGGAATTCCTTCTAGAGCCTGTTGAATAATTTTTATAGATTCCTTCATTTCACCGATTCGGACTAAATAACGAGCTAGTGAATCTCCTTCTTTTTGCCATTGGACTTCCCAATCGAATTTATTGTAACACTCATAACTATCAACTTTACGAAGATCCCATTGTATTCCAGAAGCACGTAACATCGGCCCTGATAAACCCCAATTTATTGCTTCTTCTCCACCAATAATGCCCACTCCTTCAACTCGTTCCAAAAAAATGGGATTCCGTGTAATAAGTTTTTGATATTCAGCAATTCCTGTTAAAGAGTAATCACAGAAATCCAAACATTTATCTATCCAGCCATAAGGCAAATCAGCAGCAACCCCCCCAATACGGAAATAATTATGCATCATTCGCATACCCGTAGCAGCTTCGAATAGATCATATAACAATTCCCTTTCTCTGAAAATATAGAAAAAGGGAGTCTGTGCGCCGATATCCGCCATAAAGGGCCCAAGCCATAATAAATGAGAAGCTATACGACTCAATTCCAGCATAATGACTCTAATGTAACTGGCTCTTTTAGGTACTTGAACACTTTCCAATCGTTCTGGTGCATTTACTGTTATTGCTTCTGTGAACATAGTGGCTAAATAATCCCACCGTGTTACATAAGGCAAATATTGTATAATTGTTCGATTTTCTGCTATTTTTTCCATCCCTCTGTGTAAATAACCCAATACGGGTTCACAGTCAATAACATCTTCACCATCAAGAGTAACGATCAGTCGAAGAACACCATGCATTGATGGGTGATGAGGACCCATATTAACTATCATGAGATCTTTTCTTGTAGCCGGTACAGTCATATCTTTTCTTCCTTAATTCATTATTCCATGAATTTATCAAACAAAGTTCATCAAAATGAAAAATTTAATAACTACTAATAACTAAAGAAAAAAATGCAAACCAACCTTCAAATTAACGAGTTTTTGACTCCCGAATACCTAATTGACCAATTAATTTCTTATAACGTACTCTATTTTTCTTTGACAAATAATCCAGTAGCCGTTGACGTTTTCCCAGAATTTTCCGTAGGCCCCTTTGTGATAAAAAATCTCTTTTATGTAATTCCAAATGTGAAGTGAGTCTCCGTATCTTATCCGTAAAACTGAATACTTGAAATTCAACAGATCCACAGTTTTTTTCTTTTTCTTGTCGAATAGCTAAGATGAATGCATTTTTGACCATAAAAAAACCAATTTTTCTATTTTTTTCTTTTCCTTGTATTTTACCGATCAGGAAAAATAATTATTATTATTATACCAGTTAGTTCCAGTTATTTGAATCTAGTACAAAAAAAATGGGATTTCTTCATATACACTACTTAAAATTTATATTAATTTTATCCAAATCAAATTACAAATTTGATTTGGATAGAAAGGGATGATACATTTATCAGAATGTAACATGGTGTATGTGTATATCTTTCGGTTTTTATCCACCGAATATGGCATGCGATAGATATATAGGAAATATACTATTAACTAATTCTGAATCGTGGATACATATGTATTCTTGACATACTGAAATGACTACCGTTATTGGTATCAAACCAATAACGATTCATACAAGCTAAATCTTCTAATCGATAATTGGGCCAAAGAAACGATTTGAATTTAATGAATTTATTTGCATCTGTATTAAGATGCTTTTCCCCGTTTAAAAATTGTCCCCAGTTTTTTATGTTGTTTTGATTGCAAAATAGTGGATTTCGATTCACAACATTCCAATTCCGGGAATTGAAACAAATTAAAATTCTAAATTCTCTACGACGTCTGGGAGATAGAATATTTTCAGGAACAAGGAAATCAAAATGATTTCTGTTTCTATTCACAAGCATATTGCTGTGTTGTGCAATGGATCCATCAAAATTATTTTTTTCAACATATCCACTTTTTATTATGCATTTTCCATTAGTTTGGCGCTTATTCTTATCAACCAATGAAATACCTATGGTTTGATATATAATAGATTTTCCATCCTTTTTCATAGATAAACGAATTGGTTCGATAATAAATATTCCTCTTTTTATCAATTCTGTAAGAGTTAGGTCTTTCTGAATCAACATTACATCCAGATGCATCTCTCCTCTTTGAATTGAGGATATAGCAATTTCTCTTGGATCTATCAGTCTAAGTAGGAGACAATATACCTTGATATTATTGATCATTCTTTGATTCAAGGAATCATCCCATCTTAATTGAAAAAGCAAATATTTTTTCAGGAAGAAATCCAGTTCTGCTTCTTTCTTGCTCTTGAATTGTTTTTTCTTTCTACCTTTTTTAATGTCTGCTCCCGTATAATCTTCTTCAAGATTTTTCTTTTTGTTTTGTTTTCGTAGATCTGATACAAAATCTCCTTGACCTTGTTGTTTGTTTTTTTTTTGGTTGGAATTTTCTAATTCAAGATATTCTTTTTGATTAGCTAATATAGAAAGATTTTTTTTTTTATTTACGTCGATCTTTTCATTTTGACTAATATTTTTTTCATCGAAATGAAAATTCAAAATAAGTAATTTGATTGGTATGATCCACGGGTTAATCTTATACACATCAAAAAGTAGTACAAATTCTGGGAAAAACCAAGGTTCTAAATTTGATATGGTATGATATAACCTTTCTTGATTCATTCCTATCCAATCAAAAAAAATATTTTTTTGATTGGATGGGTTGATTTTGTGATGAATCGTAAAAGAAAAAGGATCCTTTTTTTCAAATTTTTGAGAATTTTGAGTTTCAGTTTTAGCATTTTTATGAATCTTGGTGCCGGTATGCGTATTGGCCCAGGTCTCAATATCGATATTATTTCTAATACAAAAATGGAGAATTCTACAATCAAAAAATTTTCTATCCATATTTTTGTCCATATCAATAATAGATCTTTTTTCTAGATAATCACTAATAGATATACTTATCAATCTATAAAATGATTCGGATTTAAGTGTATTTGTATTGAAATTATATGGAATTTTTTTGTCCTCTATTTGTAATGTTGATCCAGAAATATACGAGTCCTTACTATTCCCATAATTTATATATTTATATGACAAAAGATCATATCCATAATGTTTTTTCCATTTTTCTTTTTGACTTATCGATGAGTCCACTGCATAGTAATTTTGTTTCGTGTAATGAATTAATTGGTCTTTTTCTTTTTTATATAAATCTAATTTCATTGAGTCTTTCTTTTGAATCGTACGACATTGATTGACTCTATTTCGCCATTTTTTCGGTACTAAGTGATCCCACTTGGTCTGAGATAAATTGTATTGATAATGACCCCTTAACCAATTTTTCCATTTATTCATTCCAGACTTATGCATTTTTTTTTGCCTTGGTTTGGAATCAAATATTCCTCGTGTCGTACAATAATTCTTGATTATATCCCTAAGAAAAGGATAGGTGTGGTGATATTGAAGTACAGATTTCAAATGATACTTGTTAAGTAATTGATTTTGTGATAATTTGTAAAATACATAGGCTTGAGACAAAGAAGATAAGTCACAATTATTATTCCTAATATTTTGATTACTAATATTAGTATTAGAAAAATTCGAAAACGGATTTTTTATAGTCGAAATAAAGTTCATTGTATTTTGATTTGTTTTCTCAATTCCTTCTTGATTTGTTTCAGCGTTGGAAATGGATTTGTTGATCATTTTTTTTGTTGATTCAAAGAAAAGTTGTGCATTGATCCTTGGAATCTTAATGATACATAGTAATATATCCATGTATATTTTTTCAACGAAGGATTTCATAAAATAATGTGATTTACGTATTACTCGGATATTTTTTCTTTTGAATATTTGCCAAATATCCTTCTTCGATTCCGATCTTTTATCATCACAAGCTCGAACTATTTTTTTCTTGCCTTTTGTGATTCCTTCTATTTGAGTCCTAATTGTGATTGTCTTATTAGCAAGATCTTTCATTTTTGTTTCTATGAGTGAATAATTTTCATTTACACAATTCGCGGATCGAATTCGAATGGTCGATTCTCGGATAATCTTATTATTTATATTGGAATCTTTTTCGTTTTCATTCGATTCATATACTTTTACCTTTCTCAATTTCAATAAGAAAATGGGGTTTACTTTTTCAAGTTCTTTCATTATTAGGTTTATAACTAGAACTATTCTTGTTTTTTCTTTTGAAACTTTTAGAAAACCTTTTCTTCTTTCTTTGAAAACCCTTATAACTTGAAAAAATTGCCTTTTCGCTTTTCTCGTTTTTTTTTCGAGTTCGTTAAAAATGGGTTCAAAAAAAGAAGGTCGTTTTTGGGGAGACCCAAAAGGTAGTTCTGCTTCCCTTCCCCAGACTGTTAAAAAACAAAAATTGTCTTTTTTCTCCTTTTTCCTTATTTTCTGATCTCTATCTCTATGATGAGATCGTACTTTAGATCTTCGCCAAGGTTTCAGACAGAAAGGAAATAGAATCTTTATCTGAATACCGTCTGTTAACCAATTTTGGGGAAATTCTGTTTCTGATAATTGAACGCCATTATAGGTACATTTAACATGCATTTCTTTATTCCATTCCTTCAAATCCTCGTACCATTCGGGGAATTGCAATAATAACATACGACCGATATTTTTAGCTATTATCAATAAGGGTAATATAACGTATTTTCTAAGAAAAGATTGGGTTACTAACATGAAACCTCTTATTGCTTGAGTAAATATAAAGGTATCCCAAGCTTCTGATATTGCTATTCGTTCATTTTCTTCTTCTTTCTCTTCCTTTGTTTTCTCCTTTTCTTTTGTCTCTTCCTCCTCAAAATACGAAATTTGCAATTCTGGGTTTTCCCTTACCCAATTCCTAAAAATATGATTAATCATTTTAGAGATATCAAAAAACGAAAAAAAAAATGTTTTGTCTATGCGATCAAAAAAAAGTGGAGAATGCACATTTGCTTGAAACATTTCCCAAATAACTGTTTTACGTCTTTGAGCACGTATGGATCCTGTGATTATACCCCGGCGAAAATCCGATTGTTGTGAGTAACGTATCAAAGCCACTTCCTCTTCTTCATCATTAGTGCTATTATTACTAGTATTATTATTACTAGTACTGGAATTAGTACTCTGACCGTTATCAGTATAAATTACCACGCGTTTGCCTTTTCTTGAACGAATTTCGGGATCTTCCGTCGATTCTTCTTCATTTTCTTCTTCCTCTTCTTCTAAATCGTCTGTCAATTTGTATGACCAACGAGAAACCCTTTTACTGATTTCTTCCATTCCAATAGATTTCCTTCTAATTGTTGTTAGATCGTTTGGATCAGTTGAAATTACATCGAATATAAATTTCAAAGATTTTGCTTGACTTTCTGAATCAATTCGTCGTGCGTGTCCAAAAGAGAATTCATCGATTGAGGTTAAGGAATTCCTAATCGAATTCAATACAAATTTCCCGCTAAAGCCAAACGTATTCTTTTGATGTTCTAATTCTCGAGAATCATTATGAAAGAGACCATGAATCTTATTTATCCAAAACATTTCTACGGAATCTGCTGTGGAAGTTATTAAATCGTTCATGATTGCACGTGAATCAAATTTTTTTATTGTTCCTCGATAAGGTCCATTCAAAAAAGGATCATACCTTTTTTGCAAGTATTCTTGTTCATTCTCATCATCGCATAATCTGGTCCTTTTTTCTAGCATATCTAAAGCAAGAGATCCTTTCTCTTTTTCTAGAATTTTGATTCGACTTATCAATTCATTGTTCAAGTTGTATTTTTTTTGTTCATTGGTATGAACCCAATAATTATACAAGTCCTCGTGGGATAGTTTTTCTGTCGTGTACAAAGAAATTTTTCGTTCTATCATTTCTGAAAAAGTCGATAAACTTGGTGGATATGTAAAAGATATTATTTGTTTTCCATCACTTGGGCATATATAAAAAAAATATTGTGACATTTCATTCCGTATAGCATTTTCAAATCGATCATTTTTTATATATCTATATGGTCGATTCCATCGTTTATAATCGAAAAGAAAAGTTACAATAGGTTTTTCAAACCAAAAAGAATTTTTTTCATTTTTCTCTTCTTTTTTTAAGTTAAGTTTTACCAATTCCCAATTATCTTGATGAGTATCAAGATAAAAATCCTCGTAGTCTGGGCTATCTTTGTCTTCTTCGTAAGTTGTTTCTACATCGTTTTCTTCTTTTCTTTCTCCCCTTTCTTCCGTTTCTGAGGTTTCTTTCAGTTTCTTAGTGACAATAGGCGACGGCATTCTGCCTAAATAGTAGACACAGGTGATAAATAAGAGAATACTAAAGATTCGAGCCATA